CAAAGATAAAGAGGGAAACAAAGAATATCACTACTGTATAAACAAAGAGTTTGAGAGTAAGCATTACATAATCTCCAAGATTTTTTTTTAAGGAATAGATTACCCGTTTTTCCTTACCGCACAGATCCACTAGGATCTTTTTTTTATTTTGACACCTAAAAATGCAAAAATCAATTCTTAAAAAAAAAATTGCAAGAATTTATTTATAATAAGCAGTCTTATCAATATCAAAAATAAGTTTAGGTATTGTGTGGGTACCTAAAGTAAAGGTACCTGCTCAACGTAGGTGCAGGGGGTAGAAATGTTGATCCAAATTTATTGCTGCAGCTCTACATTCAATGTAGAAGAATTTGAATTTTAGAATCGAAAGTTCATAATATAAGACTTCTCGGCTCTTATTCATTTTTTTTTTTTCATTTTTTTGGAATGAATACATCATTCAATTTGGCAGACAGAACAGAATAGTAAAGATTTCATCGAAAACTTACAGCAGCTTGCCAAACAAACGCTAATAGAAAAAAGAGTACAGGTATGACAGGCATAATATCCACGATTGGGTTGAAAATGGCATAAGCTTCAGGTAATTTGGCGAAGAAAAAACTAGAAAGAACAGAATTAAAACAGATACAGGTTAAACTAAGTATATTAGGCATAACAAGCATTTCGTTCGTTCTTGTGGAGTAGATAATTGGATTTTGATTGAGTTATTTTTCTAAGGAAAAAAGGAAAAGAAAAGGTGGATTCAAAATCCGTTTTTCTTCGGACTTTTCCAAACACAAAATACCTCCTTGTATTCGCATTCTCAAATGAGAATGGAAGAAATTCGACTTTCATATAATATCTTAATAGAATTCCATGTAATGATCAATGCATTTTTTGGATTCTATATTATCCGCATGTTTAGAATCCTAGCAAGAAAATATCCCTCATTTTTTAGGTAATTGAAGTGGGGTTGACGAATAATATATAATAAAATACTGTTTATTAGTGTCACATAAAACGAAATGGGGCGTGGCCAAGCGGTAAGGCAGCGGGTTTTGGTCCCGTTATTCGGAGGTTCGAATCCTTCCGTCCCAGATTTTTTTTGATGAAACGAAAGATAGAATCGTATTGTGCCCTGCACGACACAAAAGCTTATTAAAGAAAATAATTATTTCTTATGAACTCTTAGATTAGATGCATTTTTAACGATTCCTTTTCTTTCTCAGAAAACAAAATCAAGTGTCAAGTCCAGTCAAATTGACAATTTTTATTTTCATTAAAAATTTAGGTCTGTCAGGCACATTCAGGATATACTCCTCCTACTCATTACTCAATATGTGCTTTGAATATGTGTTTTGAAATTCGAACTTTTTAGATAAACTTTATGCTCCATATCCATGAAGTGGGAATTCTTACAGGATACATTTGATACCTAATGTGAAAAAAAAAAGAGTGGTCCTTCTTTGGTTAAGCGAAAACGATCTCGATTTGGGATTCTTTAAATATCCCAAATGATCCATTCCGATAAGGATAAGGTAAGAACTATTCGTTGGATAGAATAGAATGGATTCAAAAAAAATCATATTTTTCTTATTTTTGATTTTTAGTTCTTTCTATTAGCTAAAAGAAAGAATACTTTAAGTAAAAGTAAAGACCTTAATTTTACTTTACACACAAGAAAGCTAATTTTTTTACTTCATTTTTTCTTTCTTTGGTTACTCCAGTCGAAGAAGTATGAAAAGTTTATAATTACTAAAAAACTACCAATCTTTTCATTGGCATAGTTTATTTGTTGGAGAATAGTTGATCCTTCTCATTTCAGGATTAATCATCTCGGGTTCTCTGTTGAGTATGGAAATTCAATAGTAAATAAGTCTTAAGCAAATAATTTTATTCCTCTTTTTCAAACTATGTTTCATTGATATGATAGAATATGGGTTTAAATAAATTGGATCTTTGCAGAGTCTTCCGCACCAATGACTATTCATGATTCCATCAATATTGGATCAATTCTCGATACCACTTTGCAATGAAATTAGAGGAATGTTAATGTTATGGTAAAACTTCGTTTAAAACGATGTGGTAGAAAGCAACGTGCGACTTGAAGGACATGATCGATTGTGGATTTTGCTATCCACCATTTTCCATAGTAATGAAAATGCTCTTGGCTCGACATAGTCTGTTCTATTTGTCCCGAACCGAATTTGCGCTGGGTTGTTTGTAAGTAAATAGTACACGATGGAGCTCGAGAAGACAGAATTTATTTTTTATCAAGGGAAAGAATCTAGGGTTAGTGAAAACTAATAAATTAGGCCAACTTTGTCAGTCTATCCTTAATACAGAAATTGAAAGGTTAAAATAAGAAAAAAGTCTTATTTTGGAAGATTGAAAAACTTTTTTGATTAAAAGTCTATGAGAATCAATCATTTATATTCGATTTCTATAGAAGAGGAAAATGCTTTATTGAAGGAAATAAAAAAAAAGAAAGGGTATGTTGCTACTCTTTTGAAAGAAAAAAAATAGGAATTCCCGAAGTAATGTCTAAACCCAAGGATTTCACAAATCAAAGATAAAGGATTCCGGAACAAGTAAACATGATTTTCAATCGTCTCAACAATAGAATTAGATCAGAATAAGGAATAAAAGTAAATTTGTTCGAGATGAGATAAAGAAAAAAGTTTAGAGACGACTCAAAAAATTTCGAAGGATTTCTCTTTTGAAGTCTGTCAGTCAAAATTAGCCAACTTGAGTCATGAGTATAAATGAAATTTGTTTTTTCTTCTATAAGGAAATTAATGCAAGTCATAGTCTAATTTTTATATACTTGTATTATAGATAGAAATTCGAATCATTTTCTCGAGCCGTATGAGGAGAAAACCTCCTATACGTTTCTAGGGGGGGCATTGTTTATCTACATCTATCCCAATAAGCTGTCTATCGAATCGTTGCAATTGATGTTCGATCTCGAAGAGAAGGAAGAGATCTTCAAAAAGTTGGTTTTTATGATCCGATAAAGAATCAAACTTCTTTAAATGTTCCAGCTATTCTCTATTTCCTTGAAAAAGGTGCTCAACCTACAAGAACTGTTTATGATATTTTAAGGAAAGCAGAATTCTTTAAAGATAAAGAAAGAACTTTGAGTTAATTGAAGAACTCAATTATTTAGCCACAATTTGCCTCTTTTTTAGGCCTATTTTTTTGCTGCATTTGTGTCGTGCCAATCCAACAAAAACCCTTATTTAATTTCCTTATTTGTATCTAATTGTTTTTCTTACCATTGTATTTCTATTGACAAAGGTCTATTGAACAAATAGAATTTGTAGCTAGATAGGTCTCTTTATCGTCACTTCATATTAGGTATTTCTGTCTACACTTCGCTCAAATGATAGGGTTGCCCCCTTGCATGTACTCGCATAGAAGATTTTTCTATTTTGTTTATTTTGGTATTTGAGTGTTTTTAATGAGTGATAAAATCTTTCTTTTGATGTCTTGCTAATTTAATGTTTTGACGGGAGCGTCCGGTGTAATTTCATCGATTTATAGATTTTGATCGTATCTAAGATCCTATTTTATCTGGGTTGCTAACTCAATGGTAGAGTACTCGGCTTTTAAGTGCGACTATGATCTTTTACACATTTGGATGAAGCAACAAATTCGTCCAGACTCTTGGTAGAGTCTAGAAGACCACGACTGATCCTCAAAGGTAATGAATGGAAAAAATAGCATGTCGTAATAAAATCAATTTCTTTTTTTTTTTTTTTTTGAATAAAAAAATTCCGATTTTCTGGGTCTAGTGAATAAATGGATAGAGCCTGGCTCTAATTCTGGTAAAATAAAAAGCAACGAGCTTAACTTCTTAATTGAAAGGATTCCCCGATCTAATTAGACGTTAAAAATGGATTAGTGCCTGATGCGGGGAAAGGTTGGGTTTTCCTATCAGTGGACCCTTTAATTTTTTTAGGAATCCTAATTATTCTTGATTATGGATTGAAAAGGGATGTTATGAATTGAATGTGTAAAAGAAGCAGTATATTGATAACGAAACTGTATTCCAAAGTCAAAAGAGCGATTGGCCTGCAAAAATAAAGGATTTGTTCTTTTTTGTTTTCGAATTAGAACAAAGATAAACTAATTAGATAGAAAAGGACCAGAAAAAGATCTATGGATTAGACTCCCTTTCTTCCCAGGGTTTGTTTTAAAAAATGTAACACCCTGTTCTGACCATATTGCACTATGTATTTGATAAATCGAGAAATGCTTTTTTTTCTCTGATTCAAATAGAAATACAAATGGAAAAATTTGAAGGGTATTCAGAAAAACAGAAATCTCGTAAACAATACTTCGTTTACCCACTTCTCTTTCAGGAATATATTTATGCGTTTGCCCATGATTATGGTTCGGAACCTATGGAAATTTTTGGTTGTAATAACAAGAAATTTAGTTCACTACTTGTGAAACGTTTAATTATTCGAATGTATCAGCAGAATTTTTGGATTAATTCGGTTAATCATCCTAACCAAGATCGATTGTTGGATCATAGCAATCATTTTTATTCGGAGTTTTATTCTCTGATTCTATCAGAGGGGTTTGCAATCGTTGTAGAAATTCCATTATCGCTAAGAGAACTATCTTGTCCGGAAGAAAAAGCTTGTCCGGAAGAAAAAGAAATACCAAAGTTTCAAAATTTACAATCTATTCATTCAATCTTTCCCTTTTTAGAAGACAAATTTTTGCATTTACCCTATCTATCACATATAGAGATACCCTATCCTATCCATTTTGAAATCTTGGTTCAACTCCTTGACTACCGGATCAAAGATGTTTCATCTTTGCATTTATTGCGATTCTTTCTTAACTATTATTCGAATTGGAATAGTCTTATTACTTCAATGAAATCCATTTTTCTTTTTTCAAAAGAAAATAAAAGACTATTTCGATTCCTATATAACTCTTATGTATCAGAATATGAATTTTTCTTGTTGTTTCTTCGTAAACAATCTTCTTGCTTACGATTAACA